TGAAACTTTTTCTTTGGGTATAAATCCAGAAAAAGAAAATTCGAAGTTTGAATTTTTGATAGATAAAAAAGATAAAGATCTCTCCTGGTTTGAAAAACCTTTTGTAACTTTTCTTTTCGACTATAAACGCTGGAATTGCCCACTTCGATATATAAAAAACGATCGGTTTGAGAATGCTGTAAGAAAGGAAATGTCACAATATTTTTTTTATACATGTCGAAGTGATGGAAAAGAAAGAATATCTTTCACCTACCCACAAAAGTAGTAAATCAAAAAAAGTAGTAAATCAATAAGAAAATTAATGCATAAAATAAATACAATAAAAGATAAGAAGAAATCCGACCGCCTCCTACATATTTTATACCCTCTCCTATAAAGAAACTGCTAACACCGATCCCATTGGTAATTCCATCAATTATTTGTCTATCAAAAAAATAAGTCAATTGAGCTAATCTTCTTATACCTTCAATTAAAAATATTTCATAAAAAGCATCTATATACCCACGATTAGAAGACCAATCATATACCGCGTTTATTATTTTGTCCCTAAGAATTCTCTTAGGAGCTTTTTTAACGAGCGAATTGAAAAAGTTCAAATTTTGTAATGATGAATAAACAGGCCTGTATAAAGAGGATGCTATAAATATTCCGAAATATGCTATACTGACTGAGAAAACTGCGTTTGTTACAAATTCATACCAATCCACAGAATGATTTGAGGTTTGATGCAAAAGGTTTAAAGACGAAATTAACAGTCTAGATAATATATCCAAATAGATTTCTTCTTGATTGAATTGATTGAAAGGAATTCCTACAACTCCAATAAACAAAGTAAATAGTACCAAGACAAGCATAGGAAATAACATAGTATTATCCGATTCATGAGGATACGAGACAATTTTTTTAGTACCCCAAAAATTTATATTAATAAAAGACTGCGTCATATTTCTTACATTACCATCAATTTGGTATGTCTTCTTCCAAAAAAAAGAAGCCTTTTCATTATTTATCATTGGTGATAAAGTTAATAAACATTTTTCTTTTTTAAACATTTTTGATCCTTCTTTACCCCATAGGGAGAATGGGCTATTTTTTTTCGCACTGTAATTTTGAAAATGAACATTTAAATGCCCTTCAAACGTAAGTAAATAAACCCGAAACATATAAAATGCAGTTAATCCTGCTGTGAAACAAGCTATTATTGCGAAAACAGGCGAATACAACCAACTATCACTAAGGATTTCATCTTTGGACCAAAAACAGGCGAGGGGTGGAATACCACAAAGGGAAAGAGTTCCTAAAAAAAAAGCTGTTTTTGTAATTGAAACATGCTTTGTTAAACCACCCATAAGAGCCATATTTTGACTCTTATCTGGAGAATAACCAACAATAGCTTCCATTGAATGAATAATGGATCCAGATCCTAAAAACAACAATGCTTTCGAATAGGCATGAGTAATCAAATGAAAAAGTGCGGCTCGATAAGACCCCATACCTAGAGCTAACATCATATAACCTAATTGAGACATTGTAGAATAGGCTAAACTTCTCTTAATATCTTTTTGAGCAAGAGCTAAAGTTGCCCCCAAAAATACTGTTATTATACCGATCAAGGCTATTAGATTCATTATATGGGGTATAATTAGGAAAAGAGGAAGAAGCCGAGCTACAAGAAAAATTCCCGCTGCTACCATAGTAGCAGCATGGATGAGAGCCGAAATAGGAGTGGGTCCTTCCATGGCATCTGGTAACCATATATGAAGGGGGAATTGTGCCGATTTAGCAATTGCACCAGAAAAAAAAAGGAAGGCACACAATGTAACAAATAAAGAATTAATCTGATTATTACAAATCAAGTTATTAAATATTTCGAACAAATCTCGAAAGTCGAAACTACCCGTTATCCAATAAAAACCTAAAATTCCTAATAATAATCCAAAATCCCCTACACGATTAGTTACAAATGCTTTTTGACAAGCACTCGCTGCAATAGGTCGTGTAAACCAAAATCCTATTAATAGATAAGAACACATTCCAACCAATTCCCAAAAGATATAAATTTGTATCAAATTAGAACTAGTAACTAATCCCAACATTGAAGTATTGAAAAAGGTCATATAAGCAAAAAATCTCAAATAACCTTGATCATAAGACATATAATTGTCACTATAAATAAGAACCAGAATTCCAACAGTAGTAATTAATATTAATAAAATAGAAGTAAGTGGGTCGATCAAATATCCAAACTCTAAAGAAAAATCGTTATTGATAGCCCAAGACCATACATATTGAAAAATAGAACTACTTTTTACTTGTTGAATACACAGATGGGTCGAAAAAAGCATAACTGCACTTAACAAGAAAATACTCGGAAAAGTCCATATACGGCGAAGTTTTTTTGTTGCCGCCGGAAAAAGCAAGAGTCCCGCCCCTATTAACAGGGGGACCGGAAGCGCAATTAAAGGTATAATCCATGAATATTGATATGTATGTTCCATAAAAAAAAAGAAATTCTTGTTATTTTGAATTTATTGTTTATTGTTTCTGATTCATCGGCTCTTATCTCTTTTTAATTGGCCAGTCAATAAAAAAGAGATAATAAAGAATAAAGATATACAAAGAAAAGTCAAATAGAAATTTTCTTTCTTAATCTTATTTTTTTTTTTTGATATATTTTATTACATATAGAAATATATATGACAAAAAAGGAAAGAAATAGAAAGAGAAATATAAGCAGACAGTCTTTTGATGTTTTATAATTTAAAATTTAAATAGATAGATAATAAAAACTAAAGAATGCTTTTTTAAAAATATTTTTTAACAATAGATGTCTTTCACATCCAATTCTCAAAAAAATTCACTTTTTTTTTTTGAATGGCAGTTCCAAAGAAACGTACTTCTATATCAAAAAAGCGTATTCGAAAATATATTTGGAAAAGAAAAGGATATTGGACAGCATTGAAAGCTTTTTCGTTAGCCAAATCTCTTTCTACTGGCAATTCAAAAGGCTTTTTGTACGACAAATAAAAAAGGAAACGTTGGAATAATATAACTCGACTTGGCATTAGAAAGGGTCTAATTTCATTTTTGAATTTTTTTTTTTTTTCTAATTTCTTTGTAAGATATTTTCTAATTTATGCGATGGGGATTTTTTTCCCCATCGAATTTATTGTCACAACCACAATATTACAATATTAAAAAATATCACTAAGTTTTGTCTTCTTTTTATTTATACTATTTGAAAGATAAAAGAACTTTTTAATAAAAATGTGTCAATTCGGAATGATTTTTTTATATTCTATTCCTATGCCATGGCTGGCAGAGAAATCTACGTATATATTAAATTAAAAATTAGACAAGATTTTTTTAAAGTATTAAGGCGAAATTCGAAACATTTTTGTTAGATAATATGTCCAAATCAACACCAAATTGAGTTGTTAAATCTTAACACAAATTCACTATACAATGAAGAAAATACTAACAATTAATACAATAAAGCGTTTCCACAAAAGAATATTCAAATTGTAACCCATAAAAAATTCAAATTTTTTTGGAGGGGTATCTCTCTAAGGATTTTTATAATTGTTAATTATTCGAGGAACGTTTAAATTTCGACCCTCCCTAATTTAACAAATTAAAGGAGTTTTTATTCATTTATTTGAACCATTCCTAACAAATTTTGCATTGAATTAATTCCTTTTAAGCTCGACGATTGAATAAAAACGGGTTATTATTATTTTGAGCAAGCCGCTATGGTGAAATCGGTAGACACGCTGCTCTTAGGAAGCAGTGCTAGAGCATCTCGGTTCGAGTCCGAGTAGCGGCATAACATCTTTTCATTTTCAAAAGCATGCAAAAAGTCTTCTAATGAATTTCATTTCTGATTTTAATTCTGTATAGTCGAAGAGCCTTTCTCCATTTTTACAAATTTTTATGATATTCTTGACTTTAGAACATATATTAACTCATTTATCTTTTTCAGTCGTTTCTGTTGTAATTCTAATTCATTTGATAACTTTATTGGTTGACGAATTCTTAGGACCATATGATTCGTCAGAAAAAGGCATGTTAACTACCCTTTTCTGTATAACAGGATTATTAGTTACTCGTTGGGCTTATTCGGGACATTTACCGTTAAGTGATTTATATGAATCGTTAATTTTTCTGTCATGGGGTTTCTCTATTATTCATATGATTCCGTATTTTAAAAAGCATAAAAATTTTTTAAGGGCAATAACCGCACCAAGTGCTTTTTTTACCCAAGGTTTTGTTACTTCGGGTCTTTTAACAGACATTCATCAATCTGAAAAATTAGTACCTGCCCTCCAATCTCAGTGGTTAATGATGCACGTAAGTATGATGCTATTGGGCTATGCAACTCTTTTATGTGGATCATTACTATCAGTAGCACTGATAGTAATTACATTTCGAAAGGTCATAAGAATTCGAAAGGTCATAAGAATTGTTGATAAAAACAATTTTTTATTAAATGATTCTTTTTCCTTTGGTGAGATCCAAGATATGACGGAAAGAAGCAATTTTTTAAGAAAGACTTTTTTTATTTCTTCTAGAAACTATTACAGGTTTCAATTGATTGAACAATTAGATCATTGGGGTTATCGTATTATTAGTATAGGTTTTGTCTTTTTAACAATAGGTATTCTTTCGGGAGCCGTCTGGGCTAATGAAGCATGGGGATCATATTGGAATTGGGACCCAAAAGAAACTTGGGCATTTATTACGTGGATCGTATTCGCGATTTATTTTCATACTCGAACAAATAAAATTACGGAAGGTTTAAATTCCGCAATTATTGCCTCTATCGGCTTTCTTATAATTTGGATATGCTATTTTGGGGTTAATTTATTAGGAATAGGACTCCACAGTTATGGTTCATTTACATTAACATATAATTGAATTGAAAATAAAGGGGTTTGCGAAATATAACGATAGGGTAGCATATACATATATAAGAAACTTCAGGTAAACCATTGAGAACTTTTTGAATCAAATAATGGAGTGATTCAAAAAGTTCTCATAAAAGCTAAACATATCCGCTTAGAATTCTTTTTTTGAGTTTTGGGCGATTTTGAAAAATTCAAAATAATAGAATTTCCTTTTCATTTTTTTTAAATTACCTATAAAAATAATTAGATAGAATCGCTTCGACCTTGTCAACCGATAATGAGAAAACGAAATCCGGATAAAAGCCAATAGCTATTACAGGCAAAAGCATAGAGATCGAAACAAATAACTCCCGCGGTCCAGAATCAAAAAAAGAAAAGTTTGGGACATTAAACAACTTATATCCATAGAACATCTGTCGTAACATAGATAATGAATAAATAGGAGTTAATATCATCCCAACGGCCATTATAACAGTAACTAGTATTTTTGGTATTAAAAGAAATTTTTGTCCGGTAATTATTCCAAATAATACTACCAGTTCCGCAAAAAAACCACTCATACCCGGTAATGCAAGGGATGCTAGTGATAAGATACTGAACATTGTAAAAACTTTTGGCAGCGGGGTAGCCATTCCACCCATTTCGTCAAGATAAACAAGACGTATTCTATCATAACTCGTTCCTGCCAAGAAAAAAAGTGCAGCGCCAATAAATCCATGGGATATTATTTGTACAATGGCCCCATTCAGTCCCAGATCACTTATAGAACAAACTCCTATAAGTATGAACCCCATATGAGATACAGAGGAATACGCTATTCTTTTTTTTAATTTTTGTTGACCAAAAGATGTTGAAGCTGCATAGATTATTTGGATTGCACCTACTATTATCAACCAGGAAGAAAATATAGAATGAGCGTGGGGTAATAATTCCATGTTGATTCGAATCAATCCATAGGCTCCCATTTTTAATAGGATTCCGGCTAGAAGCATACAAGTACTGTAATGCGCTTCTCCATGGGTGTCTGGTAACCAAGTATGTAAAGGTATGATCGGTAATTTGACAGCAAAAGCAATAAAAAACCCAATATAGAAAAAAATCTCTAAGGCCAAAGGATATGATTGATTAACCAATGTTTCAAAATAGAATGTGGGTTCATTAGAACCATATAAAGCGATACCTAAAGTTCCCATTAATAAAAAAACGGAACTTCCTGCAGTATACAAAATAAATTTTGTAGCTGAATACAGACGTTTCTTGCCCCCCCACATGGATAGAAGTAGATAAACGGGAATTAATTCTAACTCCCACATGATGAAAAAAAGTAAAAGATCTTGAGAAGAAAATAATCCTATTTGACCACTATACATTGCTAACATCAGAAAATAGAATAATCGGGAGTCCCGAGTGACTGGCCGAGCCGCTAAAGTAGCTAAAGTGGTGATAAACCCTGTTAATAAAACGGGTCCTATAGAAAGCCCATCTATTCCTAATCTCCAGTAAAAATCAAAAAAATGGATCAATTTATAATCTTCTTTTAATTGGATTAATGGATCGTCCGATTCGAAATAATAAGAAAATGCGTAAGTCATTAAAAGGAGTTCTAAGATACATATACAGATGGTATACCATCTAATGACTTTATTTCCTCTCTGAGGGAAAAAGAAAATGAAAGAACCCGCGAATATCGGTAAAACTACAAAAAGTGTTAACCAAGGAAAAGAATTCGTGGTAAAGACAAGATACACTTGGACCAGAAAAACCCGTGCTCGAAAAGATAATATCTTTTCGAGCACGGGTTTTTGTCGGTAAACAAAAAATAAAATGTATTCAAGTGAAATAAAATGTATTCAAGTGGGTTTCTCTAGAAAGTATCAATAACCTAGACCCATGCTTCGAGTTGTTTCATGCCATAAATAAACTCGAACACTCAAAAAATCCGTTGGACAGGCAGATTCACATCTCTTACAACCTACACAATCCTCTGTTCTTGGAGCAGAGGCTATTTGCTTAGCTTTACATCCGTCCCAGGGTATCATTTCTAATACATCTGTTGGGCAGGCCCGGACACATTGAGTACACCCTATACATGTATCATAAATCTTTACTGAATGTGACATTGGCTTCTAATTTTTTTGAACGTCATAAAATTTCGATCTAGTATATTTCTAAATGAATCAGATATTTCAATTTAAACACCAGAGGAATCAATGATTTGCCAGAATTCAATAGAAAAATTCTGGATTGCTTCATGAGATAAAGCCAAAATACTTAAATTTCTTACATTTTCGAAAACATGATAGATATGTTATGTATGATATTGATACATGCCAATTTCGAATTGATAAGTAATCAATTTTATATGATTAATACTATTTATTCAACAAATTCGATTGATTTATACGGGTGGATTTTCTATTACGATAAATTGACGAAACAATAGCAGGTCCAATAGCTGCTTCAGCGGCTGCGATAGCTATAACAAAAATTGAGAAAATATTTCCTTTTAATTGACGACTATCAAAAGAATCGGAAAATGTTACGAAATTGATATTAACCGCATTAAGTATAAGTTCAAGACACATAAGGGCCCTAACCATATTTCGACTCGTAATTAAACCATAGATACCGATAGAAAATAAATAAGCACTCAAAACAAGTACATGTTCGAGCATCATCAAACAACTCCTTATGAATTTTGATTTATTTCAATATGAACAACAATTCAACATCAACAATTGGATTAACTAGAATAAGAATACCAGAATAAGAATACCACAAGTACAGAACAAAAAAATTTTGCTAATCAGGAATTGATAATATTCAAATGGAATAGAAAGAAATGGATGTAATAGCATAGAACAAAATTTCTTTTTTGTTTTTGCCAATTCAACAGATTTTTTACTGACGAGCCACAGCAATCGCACCTATCAAAGCAACTAAAAGAATTATTGAAATGAATTCAAATGGAAGAAAAAAATCTGTTGATAAATGAATTCCAATTTGTTGACCATTACTTATCAAATCTTGCTCTATAATCTGATTTCCTCTTGTAGTCCAAATAATCCCGTACCATGATGTATCTGAAATAATAGTAATTAGTAAAACAAAAATACTTGTACAAACTAAAGAAGTAACCCTGTCCCCAATAGTCCAAAGATTAAAATCTTTGTAATATTCTGAACCATTCATGAACATCACAGCAAATAGAATTAAAACATTTATAGCTCCCACATAAATAAGGAGCTGTGCGGCAGCTACAAAATGCGAATTTGATAAAATAAAGAATAAAGATATACAAACAAGAACAAATCCCAACGAAAAGGCAGAAAATATCGGGTTGGTAAATAATACTACTCCCAGACCCCCTAATATAAGACCGAATCCCAGAAAAACTAAAAGAAAATCATGTATTGGTCCAGGCAAATCCATTGTTGGTAAAATAAAAGATAAAAAATCGACTTTTTTTCATGAACTTCTTGATCCGACCAGGAAAAATTTTTTTATAATGGGCTCCTAATTGTTCCTATTTAATCAATTTTGAATCAAAAAGGGCATTTTACCCTTTTTTTTTGAGGTGAGTTCCAAACCGTTCGAATTGTATAATCGTCAATTACTGACAGTGGTAAACGACCTAAAGCAATTTGATTATAATTCAATTCGTGACGATCATAAGTGGAAAGCTCATATTCTTCAGTCATTGATAAACAATTTGTTGGACAATACTCAACACAGTTGCCACAAAATATACAGATTCCGAAATCAATACTGTAATTAAGCAAGCGTTTCTTTCGAATGTCAGTTTCCAATTTCCAATCTACAACGGGTAGATCTATAGGACATACACGAACACATACTTCACAAGCAATGCATTTATCAAATTCAAAATGGATTCGACCCCGGAAACGCTCCGATGTGATTAATTTCTCATAGGGATATTGAATAGTTACGGGTAAACGATTTGCGTGGGATAAGGTAATCATAAAACTTTGCCCAATGTACCTTGCAGCCCGTATCGTTTTTTGACCATAATTCATGAACCCGGTTACCATAGGAAACATATCGAAATTTCTATAAAAACTTGATGTTTATTTTTTTCTCTTGTTTGATACAAGTCGCGAATATCAAAAATATCAAAGAATTTTTCTTTATAGTGAAAGGAGTTGGGAAGAGGTTGTTAATAATAGATTACCAAGAGAAATAGGTAAAAGAAATTTCCATCCAAGATTTAATAGTTGGTCCATTCTTAGTCTAGGTAAAGTCCATCTTGTTGCGATAGAAATGAACAAGAACAAAAAAGTTTTAATCAATGTAATAAAGATACCAATTGTTGTTCCAAAGACTCCACTTACTTTATTTATTTCAAAAGGGTAAGGAAGAAATAGGTACGGAATTGATATATTCCAACCGCCTAAGTAAAGAACTGTTACAAATAATGAAGAAACCAATAAGTTTAGATAGGAAGCAACATAAAATAAACCAAATTTGATACCCGAATATTCGGTTTGATAACCTGCTACTAATTCTTCTTCTGCTTCTGGTAAATCAAAGGGTAATCTCTCACATTCTGCTAGAGAAGAAATTAAAAAAATTAGAAACCCTATGGGTTGACGCCACAAATTCCAGCCCCAAAAACCATATTTTGATTGTGCTTCAACTATATCAACTGTACTTAAACTGTTAGATAATTATAGTCGGTGATAACATCACTGTTCCCAGCGCTATTCCAGAACCGTACATGAGATTTTCACCTCATACGGCTCCTCGAAGGCCTTAAATAAATCTAAGGACTGAGTCATATTTTTTATCCTAATATATTTGTAGGATATATAGGATACAAATATATTAGACGTTCCCAAATTCGACCAATGAAATTCCGTCTGTTATAATGCTAAAAAAAGTACTTCTGAATTAATCTTATCCTTTAAGAATTTGGTTGAGGAAAAACTAAAACCCTTCAACAAAACACTTCTTTTTCTAAAAAGTATTTTTACTTTAAATACCCATTAAATACCCAAGGGGTTTTATAGATATTTCAATCTATTGTTTTTCGATTACCAAAAAGATTCCATTAGTTCATGAATTTTGCCATAAATTCTATCTCTATTAATATGGATATAGGAAATAAAGACAAAAGGGGATCTCTTTTTTATTTATTGTAATTAGATTCTTTTTTTATTCCTATTCTTCTTTCTGAAAAAACAAAGGACGGAAAAAAATAAAGGATTTTTTCGTTTTTGATAGTTATTTCTTTAATGGGTGGGGGGACCCTACTCTGGATCGGAATCATGGGGGTACTGCCAGGTCATTTCTACTAACTTAAAGCCCCAATTAATATTCTTTTTTATTCTTTAATATATTACTCTTTTAAATAATTTAAATAATCCCTATTCCTAATCCTTTTAAATAATCTCTATTACAAATCCTTTATGTATCTTGGTGTTCCTAACCAGTCGCCCGTTTTTTCGCAATGGGCAATCGCCAGTTACCATTATGATAACACATACAAAGATTTTTTTTTGAGCCCGCTTCAAGTCAGGATGACAAATCAACCAATCTTGGGGCAAATCTTTTTCGTCTTCATATATTTTTTTTTGCTTTACTCTTGTACATAGGAAATGAGTCTCTTTTTTTTTTTTTTTACTACAGATTTCGAAGCAGTTTTCTTTCACTCATATAACTATCCAATTAAGTTCATCAACCCAAACGATGAATCAAAAAATGAAGATACCTATTCAATAGATTTCACCTTCCTCTTAAAAAAAAGGAAATAAAGAAATAGGGAAAAATTTTTGTTTCGACGAATCGCACGTAGACATGTGGATAATACACAGAGAGTTAATGGTATTTCATAACTAATTGATTGAGCAGCGGCTCGTAGACCACCTAAAAAGGAATATTTATTATTTGATCCGTATCCTGACATAAGAAGCCCAATCGGAGCAATACTTGAAATAGCAATCCATAAAAAAACACCGATATTTAGATCAGCTAAAACAAGGCGATAGCCAAAAGGAATAACAGAATAGCTTAATAGGGTTGATATCACTGCTATAGATGGTCCGATACTGAATAAGCGAGTATTCCCCCTAGATGGAAAAATATTTTCTTTGAAAAGTAGTTTTGTCCCATCTGCTAGGGCTTGAAGAACTCCCAATGGTCCAGCATGCTCAGGTCCAATACGTTGTTGTATCCCTGCGGATATCTTTCTTTCTAACCATACAATTACTAGTATGCTTATCGTGATTCCCAATACAAGAGTCAAAATAGGGACAAGTATCCATAGAATTCCATAGACTGTGTTTAAGGATTCCAATCTGAAAAAAGGATTGAACCCTTGTACTTTTGTTGTATCAATTACGTTTGTTGTATAAATTATCATTTCAACGATCAACCTCTCCCATAATGATATCTATGCTACCTAGTATTGTCATAATATCAGCCAATTTCATTCTTTTAACTAATTGAGGAAGAATTTGCAAATTGATAAAACCAGGTGAACGAATTTTCCATCTCCAAGGAAAACCGCCTTGATCTCCTATCAGAAAAATTCCCAATTCTCCCTTTGGTGCTTCAACTCTTACATAAAGTTCTTGTTTTGGCAATTCAAAAGTAGGAGAGGTTTTTTTACTAATAAATCGATATTCAAAATCGTTCCATTCTGGATCCTTTTCTCTATCAAAGCAGCGGGCTTCTAAATTCTCATAAGGCCCTCCCGGAATTCCTTCCAAAGCCTGTTGAATAATTTTTATGGATTCTGTCATTTCACCAAGTCGGACTAAATAACGAGCTAATGAATCTCCCTCTTTTTGCCACTGGACGTCCCAATCAAATTCGTCGTAACACTCATAATGATCGACTTTACGAAGATCCCATTGTACTCCGGAAGCTCGTAGCATTGGTCCCGATAAACCCCAATTTATCGCTTCCCCTACACCAACAATACCTATTCTTTCAACTCGTTCTAAAAAAATAGGATTTCGCAAAATAAGTTTTTGATATTCAGCAACTCCTGTTAAAAAATAATCGCAGAAATCCAAACATTTATCTATCCAACCATGAGGTAGATCAGCGGCTACCCCCCCGATACGAAAAAAATTATGCATCATTCTCATACCTGTGGCAGCTTCGAATAAATCATATACAAACTCTCTTTCTCGAAAAATATAGAAGAAAGGAGTCTGTGCACCAATATCCGCCATAAAGGGGCCAAGCCATAACAGATGAGAAGCTATACGACTTAACTCTAACAGAATGACTCTGATATAGCTAGCTCTTTTCGGTACTTGAATATTTCCTAACTGTTCTGGACCATTTACTGTTATTGCTTCTGTGAACATAGTAGCTAAATAATCCCAACGGGTTACATAAGGCAAATATTGGATAATTGTTCGGCTTTCCGCTATTTTTTCCATTCCTCGGTGTAAATAACCCAATATTGGTTCACAGTCAATAACATCCTCACCGTCGAGAGTAACGATGAGTCGAAGAACACCATGCATTGATGGGTGGTGGGGGCCCATATTGACTATCATAAAGTCTTTTCTTGTAGCTTGTACATTCATAGGGATTTCCTCAATTCATTCTTCCGGGAATTACTGAAAATGAAAAGAAGCTCATCAAAATTCAAGATCTAATAAATCAAATAATTCAAAGACTATTCAAATTAACGGGTTTTTGACTCCCGAATATCCAACTGTCTAATAAATTCTTTATAACGTATTCTATTTTTCTTTGCCAAATAAGACAACAGCCGTTGGCGTTTGCCTAGAATTTTTCGTAAACCTCTCTGAGATAAAAAGTCTTTTCTATGTAATTCCAAATGTGAAGTAAGTATTCGTATTTTATTACTGAAACTCACTATTTGAAATTCAACAGATCCCGTGTTTTCTTTTTTTTCTTCTTGTGAAATAACAGAGATGAATGAATTTTTTGCCATAAAACGAAACCGCCACCTTTCTTATTTTAAGCTATTTTTTCGATCAATAATAATAAAAAATGCAATACAAATTACAAGTTATTTGTGTTGTGTATACAAAAAAATCTTTACTTATTCACTGACTTCTTTAACAATTTCTAATTTTGTCTTTTGTCAAATTGAATTTATCATTAATCAATTCAATTGTTTTTTTATTCGGTTAAAGATAGAAAAAGTGGGTGGTATTTTTTTTTCTAGCTCTAATTGATACGTGATTGAATTTCATGTATCGGAATGGAATATGGAAAGTAAAACAAGACTGGTATCCTTGTTTTCGTATACTAAATTATCCATGCTATGGAATAAAAAAGATATATATGAAATATATCCTTACCGAAATTTCAATCGTGGATATATATGTATCCTTACCATACTGAACCGACTAGCATTATTGGTATCAAACCAATATCGATTCATACAAGCTAAATCTTCTAATCGATAATTAGGCCAAAGAAAAAACTTTAATTTAATTAATTTTTTTCTATTAAAATGTTTGTTTTTATTCAAAAAATTATCACAATTTTTTATATTATTTCCATTTGAAATTTCTGTATTTATATGACTATCATGACTTTTTTTTGAATTGAAAGAAATTAGAATTCTTAATTCTTTACGACGTTTAGGGGATAAAATGTTTTCAGGAACAAGTAAATCATAATCATTTTTGTTTCTATGTCCAATTAAACGTTGATGGCTTTCAATAGATTCCCTAAAATTAGTTTTATCAAAATAGACGTTTTCTCTGTATTTTTGATTAATTAGTTGTTTGCTCTTATGACCCCACAAAATACCTATGCTTTGATACAAAATAAACTGGCCATCTTTTCTTACCGATAGACGAACAGGTTCGATAATAAATATTCCCCCTTTCATTAATTCTATAAGAGTAAAACCCTTCTCAATCATTAGAATATCCAGACTTGTTTCGCCCTTTTGAATAGAAGATATAAAAATTTCTCGTGAATTTGTCAGTCTAAGCAGGAGGCAATATACTTTGATATTATTGATTATTTTTTGATTTAAAGAATCATCCCATTTTAATTGGAAACGTAAATACCTTTTTAGCAAGAAATCGAGTTCTGCTTCTATATTACTTTTGTATTGCTTTTTCTTTCTACCCTTTTTCATGCCTAATCCTAATTTCGCATAATCTTCTTCAACCCCCCTTTCTTTATTTGCAAGAACTGATCCAAGATCCACTTGATCCTCGAATTTTTTTTCTTGGTAGTTTTGATTCTCTAATTCAATAGGTTTTTTTTCATTAGATAAAAAAAGATCACTATTTTTCTTTCCATTGACTTTTTTATTTTCAATAACATTTTCATTTCTATTCAAATTTAAAAGAAGTAATTGGGTTGGTATCGCCCACGGGTTTATCTTATATGCATTGTAAAGTGTCACAAATTTTGCAAAAAACCAAAGTTCCAAATTAGATATGGGACGATTGAGTGTTTCCTCATTCATTCCCATCCAATCAAAAAGTTTTTTTTTTGAATTGGATGGTTTGATTTCTTGGTCTTGGCGAAGTGTAAGAAAAAAAAGATCTTTGTTATCCATATTATCAATTTTTTGGTTTTTATTAGTCCGAGTCTTAGTTTTTATATTCTGTTTGGTTCCGCTCTCGATCCAGGACTGAATGTCGACCTTTTTTCTAAGACAAAAATGTAGAATTCTCCAATCAAAAAATTTTCTATCTAAGTTTTTTTCCATATCAAAAATATCATCTTCTGTTAGATAATTATTGATAGAGAGGCCTATCAACATATCAAAATTTTGGTTTTTGGCCGTGTTGTAATTATAAGAAACCGCGTGCTTTTTTTTTTTTTTTAATGGCGCTTCTTCTTCATAAATATACGACTCTTTCTTACCTCCACAAAAAATAGATTTATATGATAAAAGATTATATCTATAATCTTTTTTTAAATTATTTTTTTGTCGTGCGCGTAATGCATCCGTTTTTAAAAAATTGGTTTTTTCGTAATGAATTAATTGTTCTTTTTTATTTTTATATAAATTAAATTTGTTTAAATCTTGCTTTTGAATCGTGCGGTGTTGATTAATTCTATTTCGCCATTTTTGTGGTATTAACATACACCAACGAATCTGAGATAAATCGTATTTATCTTGATAATGATCCTTTAACCAGTTTTTCCATTGATTCGTTCCAAAATTTCTAACACTTGTATCTTTTAATTCGAAATGAAATAACCCTAGGTTTCCAAAAAAATCTTTTATTTCATTTTTAAGAAAAAGGGATTCTCCGTGATATTGAAGTACAGATCTTAACTTATATAAGTGAATAACGCGAGTTTGTGATAATTTGTAAAATACATATGCTTGTGATAAGGAGGATACGTCACAAAAAATCTGTGAATTTTTAGTAAAAAAATTACTATTATTAATATTAAGTGACTTTTTTATAATTGAAATAAAGTGGATTTTTTTTGGGTTTGTTTTACCAATTTTTTTATTACTTTCTTCATTATTGCAAATGTTTTTGTTACTAATTTTTCTTTTTGAGTCAAGAAAAAACTGTGCATTGATCCTCGGAATATTAATGATACCTAAGAAAAAATTTATGTATATTTTTTCAATCCAAATTTTGATAAAAAAATGTGATTTACGAATTAATCGAGCATTTCTCCTTTTTAATTTTTGAGAAATACTTTTTGATGATTTTAATTTTGTAGCATTATAAGTTATTTTGTTAGGGCTAATATTTTTCTCGGAGGTTATAAATCTTTTTTCCCTTTCTTTTGTAATCTTTTGGATTTGATTTATGATTGTGTTTCTTCGAATCATCAAATCTTTCCTTTTTTTTTTTGTCAGTGAAAAATTTGTCCAATTCATAGATCGAATTGGGGTGGACATTGTTTGAACTGTCACATTATTCCTTATCAAATCTTTTTCTTTTTTAGTTTCATTCAATTCATATACTTGTTTAAATCCAAAAAAAAGACTTGATTTTTTTTTTGATTTACAAAATTTCTTTGTAATTTCTTTTAGAAATAGAATGTTTTTGAAAAGCCAGTTGTTTCTTTTTTTTGATAAATCTGCTTTTTCTTTTAAAATTGTTATAACTAGAAAACTTTTTTTTTTTAATTTTCGAATTTTTTTGTCAAGTTTTTTAAAAAGGGGTTCAAAAAGTGAAAGTCGTCTTCGGGGAGAACCAAAAGGCAGTTCAGCTTCCATTCCCCCAACAGTTAAAAAACAAAAATCATTTTTTCTCTCTTTCTTTTTTATTGGATCTTTATGAGAGAAGTTTTGTTTAGATCTATGCCAAGGTTTTAAACGAAAAGGAAATAGAATCTTTATTTGAATACCGTCTGTTAACCAGTTTTTTGGAAATTCCGTTTCTGACAGTGGAACTCCATTATAGGTGCATTTAACATGCATTTCTCTATTCCAATCCTTAAAATCCTCGGACCACTCTGGAAATTGAAATAATAGCATACGAATGATATTTTTAACTATTATTAATAAAGGTAATTGAATAAATTTTCTAATATTTGATTGAGTTACTAAAACACAACCTCTTATTACTTGAGCAAAAATAATGCTATCCCAGGCTTCGGCTATTTCTATCCGGACTTCTTCCTCTCTTTTGTCTTCTTCTTTTTTCTCACTTTCTTTTGTCTTTTTCTCTGGATAAGTATAATCCGAAATCGCGGATTCCGTGTTTTTATATACCCAATTTATAAAAAAAATTTTCATCGGTTCGAAAATATCAAAAGAAAAAAGGGGGGATTTCGCTATTCTGTCTAAAAAAAGGGGCGAATGCACATTTGCTTGAAAAAATTGCCAAATAACCGTTTTGCGCCTTTGTGCTCGTACGGAGCCTTTTATTATGTCTCGACGAAAGTCCGGTTGTTGTGAATAACGTATCAAAGCCACTTCGTTTATTTGATCAGAATTGGCTGTATCTTTGGGATTTTTAGAAATATCAATATTTTGTTCATTATCAGTAAAAATCACCACACGTTTGGCTTTTCGTGAACGGATCTCATGATCCTCTGCCGCGTTTTCTTCATTTTCTGCTTCTTGTTGTTCCAAATCGTCGATTAATTTGTATGACCATTGAGGAACTTGTTTACTTATTTCTTTTAGTCCCGTAAAATTTTTTAGAATTGTTTTATTGTTGGGATCCGCTAGAATTGCATCGAATAAAATTTTTAAAAATTTTATTTGATCTTTTAAATCCATTTTTTCGTCTTTATGATCCGGGAATAAGGAGGGCCCTTTAAAATTGAAACTTAATGTAGATTCTCTAACAAATTCATTAATTAAGTTCAAGAAATAACAAATTTCTGTTGACAATGATTTTTGATTAAATGTAGTTATTTTGGGTTCAAAATTTCGATAACTAGGAATAAGAAGGAAAAGATGAATTTTATTTATCCAAATTATATCTATGTAATTGTTTATCGAAGTTTCTGTTATACTTGAGGGTGAAAAAAAAAATTGGATTCTTCCACGACAAGACCCACTTAAAAAAGGATCATATTTTTTAGATAAGTATTCTTTTTTAGTTTCATCATTACACAATCTAATCTTTTTTTCAAGTGTATTGGGAGAAAAGGATTTCTTATCTAAAGTTTTGACCCTATTTCTAAAT